TTTGCTTATTATACCCGCTGCTGTAGCATTATAAACATTATTGTTACTCTTGCTCCCGTCGGGATAAATCTGACCCCTTCCTCTGTTCCCGCCTACGTATATGGGATATTTTAAGAAGTGAACGTCTTTCTTAGTAGCAGGGTCCGGGGAAAGAATAGGAAAGGTGATTTCACTATATTTCTGACCAGGCACAGGACCTATCACAAGAATATTTTTTTTAGTAGGGCGGTAACTTTGAAAAGACAGATTTCCTATCTTTTCTTTAATCTCGGGCGAAATACGGTCGGCCGGGGCTAGTTCAAATCCCTCGGGTAAAATAAGAACAGCCCCCACATTTAAAGCTCCTTTTTTACCATTAGCAAGAACTTGTTTCACTTGCAGATCATAGGGAATTCGAACAACTGCTTCAAATACAGTATCCGGAAGTACCGCTTGTGGAACCTCGATATCCACGGGTTTATTAGCTAAATGGCAATTGGCACATACAATACGGCCCGTTGCTTCTCGTGGATTTTCATAACCCTGCTGTGCAAAAACAGGATAGGCATTTGAAATGGGTGCCTGAGTTATTATATATATGATGAGCGATAGGGAAATGGATCGAGTAATCTCTTTCTTTATCGACGAAAAGGTTTTTTTAGTTTGCATGGTCCAATCATTGATCCCGAAATTTTCTACAATAAAATTAGTTAGGTGGCTAGTAGAGTTCCCTATCTATAATTTTGATATTTACTGAAATAAATTTTCTGAAATATTGGAGAAACCCCTTTACTGGGTAGAAAGACTAGGTACAATTTTGAGCGTTTTGCTTATGTACAAACTAACAAATATTATAATTGGGCCGTTAGATAATTTTCAGTCATTCATTGAATGATAAATCACCACAAGTGAAGGAGATACACGATTTAAATAACGAAAGATCCAATATTTAAAAATTGTATCTAAAATGACTGGAAAAGTAGAAACAAGACCGGATATAATTTGATCATTATGAGAAAATCCAAAATCTTTGTAGACAGAGCCAATCATTAATTCCCAACCGTGGGGCGAATGGAATCCTATACATAAATCAGTTAATAAAAGAATAGAAAAAGCTTTTATTGTGTCGCTTAAGTTATATAGGAATTCTTGAACCCAAGAGTTAAGAATAACAAGTTCTTCATTACCTAGAATAGAATAACCACTTAGAATAACGAAACAGATTATATTTGTCGAGAAGTGTAAAATTGTATGGATACGATCCTCATTGTGCATCTTGATCAATTGGGTCGTTTCGTTGTAGATTTCGACGCGAAGCTTTTGTAAATGCGTTTCTGGGTATTCCTTTATCATTTCCTCCAAACGAAGGAGTTCCTCTAAGTCTATGAATTTTTTTATAATACTCTTTTCTTGAATATCATTCAAAAAAATTTCGGATTGCCTAATATCCCACCAATTAGTAATCCAAGATTCCAGACTTTTTTTAAATGAGAGAGAGATCCACCAAGGCAAAAATACTAGAAATGCAAGATATAGAAGGGAAATGAATACTTTCTTTTTTGCCATTTTTTCGGCTGTGAATTTTTGAAGTTTTAATGAACTCAACCCATGCGTCGACTTTATATCATACTAAGATTTCTATCAAGCATAAGTTATATCCTAAGTCATCGAGCCCACTAATCTATTTCGAGGTTTTTCTTTGTCGTGCAGTAGAGTGGTTAGGTTAGTCCTTGAATCTAGAAAGAATACAGAAATAGAATAAAAAAGAGCCCACTTCAAATTAAAAATTAATATTAGTTGGATTTGGAGATGAAAGAACTGCCGTTCTATTAAATAAAATATCAAATATTTCAAAAAAAAAAATGATAGACACAAAAATTTTCGTTTTAGGGTTGATTCGTATACGTTTACTTTAGCTCGAATAAGCATTCAGAACAAACTTTCGTTACGTTAAGTTATGGTATAGAAAAAAAGAGGGTTCTTGACTTTTTTACCTGTTGCAAAGGATTCCGTTTTCAGTTACTTTTTATTTTCAAAATACTTCAATCGGTACGCGCAAGAAATAGGCCAATTCAGCAGCTTTTTGCTCAATTTCTTGTGGAGTCAAATTCTCATCAGTACGCGTCAAGGGAATGGCCCCCTGGCCTCTGATTTCCATATAAAGGACCCGACGAGCAAAAAGACCTTCTTTATTTTCTATTCTGATGGACTGAATATCTTTCATAAGGAATCGCAGGAATATGCGACGGTTTTTTCCAGGAAATCCCCAACGAAAAATACACACTATGCCCTCTGTTATATCGAATCGATCATAACCACTACCTATATTCCACAAAATTGTGCACCACAAGTAAGAGCTAATAAAGAGACCCGCGATCCCATAGAAAGACATCACGATCCCCTGCGGAAAAAAATTTATTTGCTGAGAAGGAAGTAAAGATATAAAATTCCTACCAAAATAACTGGAGGTTCCAACCAATACAAATCCTAATGAACCTAAAAAAAGAATGAGGGCCCAACCGAAATTACTTATTTTTCGAGATCCCGCTATAAGTTCTATCCATATACGTTCTGATCGCCAACTCATACTCTCACTAGACCTAGTTGCATTTTATTGGAATTGGAAGAATAACAAAAATAAATTTTATTTTACTTTTTTTGTTTCCGAAGTAACTCTCATCAACCAGCATTACTATGATGTGAACCTTTTATTTTAGAAAAATTCATCGAATTACTTAGATCCCAACTAAAACAATAACATTTCTTTCATACGATTTCCTGTAGATATCCACATATAGATATATTGACTTTACATTTCCGAAATTCTTCTCGCTACGGATTCGCTTGAAAATTGTTATAATCCATTTAATTTAATTTACCCTTATATCATGTTTACGCATACATAAGAGCTTATGCTCGAAAGAAGCCACATGTTATACCCTATTCTACTAAATAGATAGGGGTGTTATGATCAAAGTAAGCTTGAAAAAAAAAAAAAAAATGGATAAGAGTTGTCCCTATAGTATCTAAAAAATCTTGTTTTTTTGAACATGAAGAGATAAAGAAACCATTGCAATTGCCGGAAATACTAAGCCCACTAAAGGCACAAAAATGGAGGGAAAGTTGTTGAGAGTTATCATTGAATGGGTACCTCGATTTAATATTTGTACCTGTTATTTTTATTTATTGTTTTATATTAATATTTTTATTTTAACCTTCTATTGTTAAAAAGATATTTTCAAATTCATATATAATAATTCAAATAATAATTATATATTATATATATATAATTATTATATTATACGAATATTATAAATTAGACTAATATTATAATAAATATATCTAAGTGAGTAGATAGCTAAATAAGGAATATATAAGTATATGTTTTATTGAATTTTTTGAATAAGTATTTATTCAAAAAATTCAATAAAAAATGTGTAACTAAAAAATAGGTAAATAAACAGACTTATTTTATTCACCCTTCTACACGTTTCTACACGAAATATATGTATGATAATACACCCTTTTTTTTATTAATATTATTGGTTATTTTCATGCTCTTGTCTTAGTCTTATAAGTTAATAATTTTCATTTCAAAAAAGAAAACGGAATAAATTTTTTGAAATGAAAAAAGAAATTAAAAATTAAGACTATACTCTACAGCTCTATTTAATCTAAGTTTGATCCAAAGGAAAGAAAGCATGTAGTCGAAATAATTCACTCAGAACGTCCTTTAAAGGATTACGTGGTACGATTGAATCGAATAAGCCCTTATGGAATAAATATTCAGCCACTTGTGAATCCTCAGGTACTGTCTTATTCAATGTTTGTTCAATTACTCTTTTACCTGCAAATGCAATGTAAGCGTTGGGTTCGGCAATAATGATATCTCCCAACATACCAAAACTAGCCGTCACCCCACCTGTGGTAGGCGATGTAAGGACTGCGACATAAAATAACTTTTTATTTGATTGATAATCATATAAAGCAGAAGATATTTTAGCCATTTGCATTAAGCTCAAACTTCCTTCTTGCATGCGGGCTCCTCCGGAAGCACACACTAGAATAAGAGGTAAAAGTTTATTGGTAGCATACTCAGCCAAACGTGTGATTTTTTCACCTACTACGGATCCCATACTACCCCCCATAAACTGAAAATCCATAACCCCAATTGCTACGGGAATACCATTTAATTGACCTGTGCCTGTTTGAACAGCCTCGGTTAATCCTGTATTTTTTTGATAAGAATCAATACGATCTTTATAAGGTTCCTCTTCCGAATGAAATTCAATGGGATCCAGAGATACCATGTCGTCATTCATAGGATCCCAAGTACCCGGATCAATCGAAAGTTCGATTCTATCGAAACTACTCATTTTCAAATGACATCCACACTGTTCACAAATATTCATTTTGGATTTTAAAAATTTCTTATAATTTAATCCATAACAATTTTCACATTGAATCCACAAATGCCTATATTTTTGAGTTACATTTAAATTATTAGATCTTATAGTTAAATCACTACCATCTTTGCTAGTTTTGATACTGGAACTCCCGCTTTTACTACTATTTCTGCTTTCGCCACAAATATAACTATAAATGTAACTATCGCTGTAATTGTCACTATTGCTTAAAATATAACTATCAATACAAATTTGAGACCGAAGATAACTGTCAATGCAACTAGTAATGTGATTATTCCAACTATAATTAGAATCATATACGTAACGGTCGTGTCGATTATCGTCACTTTTAGTTGCATTATTCATATAACTCGAAGTCGGATAACTACAAAACGAACTTTTTAGTTCACTTAGAAAAGAATGGTCGGTGTCAATCTCAAAATTTTTATTTTCAATATCAAAATATATGGAATAACCGTCCTTATTACTATCCATAACGAAAAAAGTCTCATCCGATATTAAATTCCGAATGGATCCGCCGCCGACTAAACGATCAACATTACTGTAATTAGACTTGTCACTACAATTAGACACGTCTTTATACATATCATCTAT